TTTTCGAATATTATTAGTCGATGAAATCATAGAACTATCTGATTCGTCAGAAAGGGGCATAACAGCGGGATTTTTCTGTCTAACAGGATTATTAATAAACCGTTGGATTCGTTTTAGACATTTTCCATTAAGTGAGTTATCTGAATCATTAATTTTCCTTTCATGGGGTTTCTCCATTATTTATCTGGTTCTGTATTTAAAAATAAAAAATAAACATTTAAGCTCAATAATCAAGATAGGTGTTCTTTTTACTCAAGTTTTTGCTACTTCAACTATTTTCAATCAAATACATAAATCTGTAATATTAGTACCCGCTCTTCAATCTCAATGGTTAATGATGCATGTAAGTATGACCCTAGTGGGCTATGCATCTCTTTTATGCGGATCCTTATTATCAGTAACACTTTTAGTCATTACATTTCAAAAAAAGATAATTATTTTTAGTAAAATCAATTTTTTATTAACTAAGACATTTTATTTTGGTAATAATCAAAACGCGAATGAAAAGATAAAAACTGTTTTACAAAGAACGCCCTTTTTTTCAACTAGGAATTTTTACAGATACCAATTAATTCAACAATTGGAACATTGGAGTTATCGTGTTATTAGTATAGGTTTTTTTTTTTTTAGTATAGGTATTCTTTCGGGAGCTGTGTGGGCTAATGAAGCATGGGGATCATATTGGAATTGGGATCCAAAAGAAACTTGGGCATTTATTACGTGGATTATATTCACGATTTATTTACATACGCAGAAAAATTCGAACGGTATAAATTCTTCAATTGTAGCTGTTATAGGCTTTCTTCTAATTTGGCTCTGCTATTTTGGGATCAATCTATTAGAAATCGGGCTGCACAGTTATGGTTCATTTCTATTTTAATCGAATTAAATAAAGATCTTGATGAATACAAACATAAAAGAAATGGTAAAAAAAAATTATATTCATTCTTATATGAACCAATATTGATATATCGAATTTCCATTACGAATCACAAAAGCAAAGTATATATTCATAATGGAATATTATATTAATAAATTAATAAATTTACTCCTCGATATCATCATAAATATATTTAAACTAAATAAACCCGTACTCAAAAAAATATAGGTTAATTATGAAGTACGGGTTTTATTGGTAAAAAAAAACACACACATTGAAATTAATAAGTTAGACCCATGCTGCGAGTTGTTTCATACCATAGATAAACCCGAACACTCAAAAAATCCGTTGGGCAGGCAGATTCGCATCTTTTACAACCGACACAGTCCTCCGTTCGTGGAGCAGAAGCAATTTGCTTAGCTTTGCAACCGTCCCAAGGGATCATTTCTAATACATCTGTAGGACAAACTCGAACACATTGAGTGCACCCGATACATGTATCATAAATCTTTACTGAATGCGACATTGGATCTATAAATATTGTCAAACATCATAAAATTTCAATCTAATCAATTTGTAACTGAATCATATATTTAGAGATTAGATGAATCAATGATTTATCCAAATTGTGAATCAATCAACTATTTTCTATTTTATGTGTGCGTAATAGCTTTCTAAAATTTACAAAACTTGACTCGCATTAAATTTTATTTTTATATTTAAGAAATGAATTGTTTATTGCATGTGAACTTTATTTTCATTAATTATTTAATTATATATCATTAATATGAATAAAGTAAATCTTTAGAATCTTATTTACATTTTTTTTATGATGTGGATGATGATTCCAAAAATCCATATAGGAAAAAAAATATATCATCAACGAATTTTCAACTGTGGATACATACGTATCCTTAACATACTGAAACAGATGCTATTATTAGTATTAAACCAATATCGATTTATACAAGTAAAATCCTCTAATCGAAAATTGGTCCAAAGAAAACACTTCAATTTAATTAATTTTTTGTTTTCATTTGTCCGATTTATATATTTTTTTTTGAAATTGAAACAAATTAAAATTCTAAATTCTCTACAACGTCGAGATGATAAAATAGTTTCAGGAACAAATAAATTATCAAAATTGTCGTTTTTATGTGCACTCATATTTTGATGTTGTGTGGTTGATTTATTTGTATTCATAATATATAATCTCTTTTTTTTTCTTTGATTTGTTTGGTGCTTGTTATTATAAAAACATGAACTACGTACAATTTTATAAATAATTTTTTTTTTATTTTTTTTTATAGAAAGACGAATTGGTTCAAGAATTAATATTCCCCCTTTCATCGATTTGGTACACAATTTATTCTGAATCAACATGATATTCAGATTCATTTCTTCTCTTCGAATAGACGATAGAGCCATTTCTTTTGGATTTCGAAGTCTAAGTAGGAAACAATATACTTTAATATTGTTGATTATTTTTTGCTTCATAAGATTATCCCATCTCAATTGAAAAATCAAATATCTTTTGAGGAAGATGTCAAATCCTGTTTTTGTATTATTCTTGTATTTTGTGTGTTTTTTTTCATCCAATGATATATAATTTTTTTTTTTTGTACTTTCATTAATTTTTACATTATAAAATTGTAAAAATTTTTGTAAAAACCAAAGTTCCACATTCAATCTCGCCGTATTTAGTATTTCATTTTTCTTTTTTTGATAAAGTGTAAGATAAAAAAAACTTTTCTTATCAAAAAGATATCCTTTTTTTATCTTTAAAATAATTTGACAGTCAAAATATTTTGTATTCACTTTTTTCTCTATATTCCTACTATTTTCGTATCGTCGATAATTATGGAAAAAATTATTGATAGGGATATTCTTTACTTTCACTTTATCGAATAATTTGGTTTTATCTGTATTATAATTTATAAAAGTTTTTTTTGTTACTTGTACTTTTTCTTTTAAGGGCGATTTAGACATATAAATAGAGTAGACCGCCTTATTTTCCTTATTTTCATAATTATTTTTATAATTATAGTATAAATATGATATTTTATCATATCGATCATGTTTTTTAAACTGACAGTTTTGATCTGACATTAACGTTTTTTTATGATGAATTAATGAGGATTGCTCAGATAAATATTCTTTGTTAAAATTTTTATTTTGAATTGTAGAATGCTGATTTACTATATTTCGCCATTTTTTTGGTACTAATCGAGACCATATAATTGGTGATAAATCATAGTGATAATAATCTTTTAGACAATCTTTCCATTTATTTTTTTCATAATTCCAACATTTTTTATGTTTTAATTTTGAGTCGCAATAAAATCTTCTTTGTGTTCTAAAACATTTTGGAATGACATTATTACTAAAAACAGACGTTTCATGATATTGAAGTACATATCTTAACTTATCCAAGTAATTCATTGGAATTTGTGATAATTTATAAAATACATATGTTTGTGACAAGGAAGATAAGCCAAACAGAATAGTTGAGTTTTTATTATTAATATTCAGTAACTTTTGTATAGTTGAAATAAACCGAATTGTTATTTTTTTTGTTTGTTCAACTCGTTCGTTTTTTTTTTGATTTTTGTAAATATACTTATCAAAACTGTTTTTTATTGATTGAAGAAATAGTTGTACATTGAGACTTAGTATTTTTATGTTACTGATAAATAAAAAATTTTTTATGTATATTTTTTTTATAAAAAATTTTACAATTTTAAAAAAAAAAATGTTTGATTCGTAAATGAATCTCGAATTTTTTTTTAATATCCCGAAAAGGCGTTTTAGCCATTTTTTTAATTTTAATTTGATTCGATCAACTCGTTTCTTTTTTATTTTATTCGGACCAATCTGGATAGTTAAAAATCTTTTTTTTCTGTCTTTTTTTATTTTTTTTGTTTTATCAATCAGATATTTCATTTTATTCTTTGTCGATAAATCTTTTTTAGAATCTTTAATTTTTTTTTGATTTTGAATAGATGATTCATCAATTAGATTATTTTTTAGTCGAGAATATTTTTCTTTTTTAGTTTCACTTGGTTGATATAGATATTTTTTTAACTTGAATATCTTACTTTCTTTGAACAAGTTTTTTGTTTTTAAAAAGGAATCATTTGTTATCAAAAATTTGAAACATTTTTTTTTATCTTTTAGTAAATGAGTTCCTTCGTTATTCATTATCATTATTATAAATCGTTGGGGTGTGAAAGAAATGTTTTTCAATTTTCTAATTTTTTTTTCGAGTCTTTTAAAGATAGGTTCAAAAAAGGAGGACCTTTTTCGGGGAGGACCAAAAGGCATTTCAGCTTCCATTCCCCAAACTGTTAAAAAAAAAAAATCTTCTTTATTTCTTTTTATTTTCATTGGATTCCTATGAAGGGATCGGAGCTTAGATCTGTACCAAGGTTGTAAGTGGAAAGGAAATAGAATCTTTATTTGAATACCATCTGTTAACCACTTTTTAGGAAATTCCCTTTCTGATAATTGAACCCCATTATAAGTACATTTAACATGTATCTCTCTATTCCATTGGTTTAAATCCTCAGACCATTCGGGAAATTGAAATAATAACATCCGTCCTATATTCTTAGCGAATATCAATGAAGGTAATATAATATATTTTCTCAGACCGGATTGGGTTACTAACATACAACCTCTCATTGTTTGAGCAAATGGAATGGTATCCCAAGTTTCTGCTATTTCGATACAGGTTCTCTCTTCTATTTTGGACTTGGTGTTTTTCGCCATTTCTTTTATCTCTTCTTCTTTATAATCTGAAAGTTTGAGTTGTTTATTTGTATGAATTGAATTTCTAAACATAAATTTCATCAGTTCAGAAAATTTAAAATACAAATCGAATAGTTTATTATCTTTTTTTCGTTCCAAAAAAAGTGGAGAATGTAGATTGGTTTGAAACAGCTCCCAAATAACTGTTTTACGCCTTTGGGTGCGCCTAGAACCTTTGATTATATCTCGACGAAAATCCGATTGGTGTAAATAACGTATTAAAGCCACCTCCTCGGTATTTGTCTGTTTATCGGTAAAAATAATTACACGTTTGACTTTTCTTGAGCGAATACCATGATCTTCCGCCAAT